TTTCCTTCATTGATTTATTTCTTTTGATAGATACCGAGATTCATATTGAAAATCTGAAAAAATCTAGTAATTAGAACCATAAGACATAAGAGTAAAACAATTATTTCAGATTGATCGAAACAAATACAAATAGGTGTAGCAAATAAATAGAATTGGATGCTATGTCAATTCCATATATGGAATTGATATCCACATACACGTATATAATTATAATATAATATTAATATTTTATAATATATAATATTAATATTATAAAATATTAAATATATAATATTAATATTATAAAATATTAAAATTAAAAATTAAACCTCTACCTTTATTCTTTTTATTCTAGAGTACAACTTTATACACTACACTAATACTAATAGATAATATGGTCGAAAGATTCATCTATTTCTTTCGACCATATGATCTATTAGAATACTGCCGATTCTAGTCCGCTTATTTCATTTAATACGCGAAAATTGGAATTTTCTTTCTATTTCGTCAATTTTGGATAAGAACTCAGAAGTCAATTTTAATTCCAATTTCAAATTAATGATTAATTAATTAATCATTTTGACTGACTGTTTTTACGTAAATGATAAGTAGAAAGGCGGTAGGAACTAGAATGAATAGTGCAGTAGCAATAAATGCAAGAATATTGACTTCCATAACCTAATCTTTTTTGACTTCGCAATAACTCGGGATTTAATCCCCTAGAGATAATAAACCTTTCACCTGTAAATTCAATGAATGAATTCCCTCTCCATCTCGCTGGTTTTGAATCGGATCAATATCATGAATAACAATATCTGAGCTACCAAATCAATTCGTCGTCGAAAATGGAATAGTATAACATAGGAAGTTCTTTTATCCATACCGAACCATTCCGGACCCAATCAAAAATTTTCATCTGTTTCCGTTCTTTTTTCTATAATCTACTCTACGTACAATCATCTAATGAAGTATCATCAGATTGCCCTTCCACTTCCATTAGTCACATAGTTGCAAACCGAAACAAGAAAGAAACAAATTATTAATTCCCTTGCTAAGAGGAATGGGATCTTTGGTAGATTCTTAGCGCTGGGAATATATATATATCAAAAGCTCAGTGTGCAATTTGAATGCAATCTATTTTTAAATTAGTAATTGAGGTTATACAAAACCGGAGCCAGAAAGAGAAATTGTTTAATCTAGAAAAGTCTTCTAATTCTCTTAGGGGAATCTTGTGAAATTCATTTTTTATTTTTTTATTGTGAATTCCATTTGTGTATGTGTGCCCCTCCCAAAAAAAGCATATAGTATCCTATTCCATGGATCGGGAACAATCGAAAAAAAAGATCCAGGATTTCTTGAAATGTTTACTATAATGCTACCAATAATTGTACTAACCCGCCCACATATTTTTTCCCCTATCACTATCACAAAGAAAGCAAAAAAGACCCCTTTTTGTTTTGGGAATGAAATTCTGCCCCCGGCCCCCTTTCGAATTGATTGATGTATTTAGTGGATCCGTCGGGACTGACGGGGCTCGAACCCGCAGCTTCCGCCTTGACAGGGCGGTGCTCTGACCAATTGAACTACAATCCCGGGGAAATAAGGGATCTAGCAGAAATTTTGATTCCTTATCTTATCTCTATTTTTGAAGGACAAGGGGATTATACATTATACGTAGTAGATTGGCGAATTATTGGGCCGAGCTGGATTTGAACCAGCGTAGACATATTGCCAACGAATTTACAGTCCGTCCCCATTAACCGCTCGGGCATCGACCCAGGAAGAATCACCTGTAGGCTTATTGATAATTCGTGATCAACTTCCTTTCGTAGTACCCTACCCCCAGGGGAAGTCGAATCCCCGCTGCCTCCTTGAAAGAGAGATGTCCTGGACCACTAGACGATGGGGGCCTACTTGCCTAACCAACATCATACTATGATGATAGTATCCAATTTTTTGGAAATTGTCAATATAATGGAATGGTATGATTAGATACAAGGAATCTTTCCGCTTTTCCTAATTACATAGATCTTTTTGATTCGTCATTCATATTCATGAATAATTTATTAGAATGGCCATTCTCCACTCTATATATAAATCTAGTATTGAAGTCTATATTCTATATTATTTGGTTTGGTGTAATATAAAATAAAAATAAAAAAAAAAGTGTAAAGCATAGGGTTTTCAGGGAGTCATTGGTCCAAAAAAAGGGGTTAAGTTCTATTTCTTTCGCTTTCATTCTTGATTCATTGTTAAGACGAGATAAGAATATCTCACAATAAAAATAAAACAATAAAAGAAGGAAATTAACAAACGAGAAATGTGATCAATAAATTATCGAAAATTGTTTGAATCTTGTTCAGGGGACAAGACAGGTAGAATTTCTTCATCACAGGACTCGATGAAATACCTTGAAATTTATGTCGAATTGGTAGGTGTACATGTAAATGAACCTTATTCTGATGGGAATCAATTCATTCAATGAAAGAAAAGTAACTAGGTTCGGTCTTGAAACAATTCA